GATGTGGATCTCGGACCTATGAATGGGGATATTCCCGAAACTCACAAAGAAAAAAGGAAGTGACTTAGACAAAAAGAGAAGTGACTTGGCCAAAAAGAGAAGTGACTTGGACAAAAAGAGAAGTGACTTAGACAAAAAGAAACGAAGTGACTTAGACAAATCTTGTTTGTCGATAACCTCGGACCAATCAATCGAATATTGATTAATACGTAATAGATCGAACACTACTTGAAAACGGCTCTTCCGCTCAGAAACGAAATGTTCCAAATGTTCCTGGAAATTCTTGCTCCCATTGGACCATTTGTATCTATATGCATCAGGATCCCGATTCATGGATCTCTCGGTTCGAGAAATAAGAGGATCGAACCATTTCTTCTGACTCTTTTTCAAATTCGATAAATGTTGGTTGATCGTATATTTCATTAGAGTTCTATGATTCAGAGTATCATTTCCTATTTGATCCCTTTGAATTCCATATTCGAAGTTGCGATCGGATCTATTCATTAAAAAGAATCGATTCGATACATTTCTTATGTATCCATAGGTGCTATATTGGATTTGAATCAAATTTCGGATCAATCTATATTGATTGACTGCCTCCATTATGTTGTTGCTAGCAAATACCACTATTTTTGGTTTTGGATCTTCCAAATCATTCCCGCAGGAGATCCGGACCGATTTTTTTCTGATCCTTCGATAAAAAGATTCATTCTCTTCATAAAAAATAGGAGGTAGAACCAATAAAGATTTCTTTTTCGATTTATCCCTGGAGTTGAATACCTCATTCAAGAATTTTTTTTGATCCAATCCGTAGGAATCAATAGAAAAGGCAAATCCCTTATGATACACCAGATCCGGCTCGGTTATTGATAGAGTGAATAGATCTGCCATTTCTTGAAATCTCTCTTCTGATTCAAAATCGTGGTGTAACGTGTATCCCCCCCTGTTCCGGTCATGGAATAGATGAAATAAATCAAAAAATGGATTTTTGTTCAAGAATGAAATCTTATTGGAAGTGTCCATATCCGGTTCATCCTTCGGAACCATATCACATCCCGGATCTGATGAAATAGGATGAATTGAGACGGTATTTTGTAAATACGTAATTATCTTGAATATATCAACCATTTCCTTCTTTTCCGATCGCCTGGAAGGGACAAAAGAAACATCTTGTTGTTTCTTCAACAATTTCTGATCTCTAGTGGGCCTCTCAGTAGGATTCGAACCCAGATGAAGTTCTGACCATCTGTCAGAGAAAAAAGAACGAATTGATCTTGTAGGATTCCCAAGAAATTCTTCGATTTCTTCCGGAAGCAGATGATTATTCATCTGCTTCTCACGTTCCGTGAATAGCCGGGACATTGAGGAATATCCAGAAAGGCATTTCGGGAATCGGTCTGATTCTATCTCTGTTCGTTCCGTTTGAAGAAAGGAAGGATCCCAAAGAATCGATCTTTCTTTTAGTTGTTGAATCTCTCTTTGATTGATCAATGTGTGATATTCCGAATCCTCATTACTAATGGAATCGAAATGATCTCTGGATTGATCAGAAGATCCTTTCAATTGGCTAGAATCCGTTACTTGAACGAAAATAGATCTTGTGGAATCATATTGAATATTTGACGATACATTCCGCACCTTGCTAAAAAACCGATCCTTGTTTACCAACCACACATTGTCTAACCAAATCCAATGCTCTCTCGATACGTTCCTCAAAAAATCCGATTCGTGCGGATTCTTCCCCCAACTAACGAAGAGATCTTGGCGGAATTGCCACATATGAAATTGAGCACAATTTTGCAAAGAAATACCCCACTTCTTTCTCGAGAAGAGATGGGAAACATGCTCAATATCATTTGATTGAATAGTTGACTCAGCTCCTTGTTGTTTGAAGAAACCCTCCACTTCAATTGGTCTTTGAAAAGCAGACATGAGATAACAAATCCAGTGTTTCACTAAGATTTCGACGAATAGCTGTCCCGAATTCAAGTTGATTATGTTTCGCTTCTTCCTCGGAGAAAGACGATCAAACAATTCCCAATCATGGTCCTTGCGGATCGGATCATCCGTATAGGATACAAAAAGAAACTCCAGATATTTTATATCTTTCTCTTTGAATGAGATCTCAATTCCAGCTACGGTTTCATTAGATATCTTACAACTAGAATCCCTCTTTTTTCCGATCCGGTTCCTCCACCACCGCGAACCCCAGTTAGATTCAGGCATGATACACTTTTTAGTTATTGGGAGAACCAAAGTACTCTCTTTCGGATCCATGAAACAACTCTCAGAGATCCTTTTCCCTTTTGGAAGATAGAGGAGCGAAACAATCAACCTATTGATATTGGAAGACCCAAAAGATTTTTCCAATGTATCATTTCTGGGTCCAATGGAATTCATAGGTATAGGAAGAAGCCCCATCAAATAGAGATTTTTGCTTTCGACTATATTTCGATTATTAATACGATATATAAGGACCGCTACTACAAGCAGTACTACA